TATTTCATAAAAAAAAATATATATATAAAACTACAAAAAGTAACTACTATTATACTTATACTATTTATACTTATACTATTAATTAATATATATATTCAAACGTTATATATAGAAACAGTAATATATATATGTAAACTAAGAAGAATAGTAAATTTTAACGAATGGAATCAAGAAGGACAAGATCGACACAAGAAAAGGAATTTTAGACATCCTTTTCTTGTGTCGAAGACCAGCAAGACAAAAAATACTCCCTATAGTCCCTAAAATTTATTGTGTCGCCGATTTATGGTTCCCTTTTTTTCTGCGCTTGCTTTCCTTATCTTATTTTAGTATATAGTAGTATATAGTCAAATTTTTCCATTCGAATAGCTAATAGAAAAAACTCTTTATTATTGCTACATTCTATCAATTTAAATTGGTCAATAACGACAGAGTTACATCACACCCCTTCTTTTTTTTTTTTTTTGGGGGGGGGGGGGGTAAAGTGAATTCTTCTCAATATACATACTAGGATTAGGACTATGATAGAATTAATTCCTGACATCTGCTCAAAAAGGAATAGAAAATCTAAAGAGAGTCAAAAAGCTTTTCATAATTCTTTTGACCAGACCAAATCGGGAACAAAACTTTTTTTGGTTCTTTTTTACGACTTTTATAAAGCTAAATAGACAGATCTAAAAATTCATTTCGGATAATTGAACCTTCTCAAACTGTTTCTTTTTAAGAACCAAAAAGATTTGTGCCAAAACAACCGATCCTAAGAAGAACAAAAGGCCTTGGACACGTAATGGATCTTGAAGTACTATTTCCGCATCCCCCTGACCAAATCCACCCACATTAGGATTGCTCGTTAATGGTTGATCGAGTTTAATGGATTCGCCCTCCGAAACAAGAAGTTCTAGGCCTCGAGGGATAATATCAATCACTTGGCGTCCATTAGATGCATCCACTATGGTTATTTCGTATCCCCCCTTTTCTTTTCGTAAAATTTTGCTTATTATCCCTCCTGCCGTAGCATTATAAACTGTATTGTTACTTTTGCTACCATCAGGATAAATCTGACCCCTTCCCCTGTTTCCACCTACGTATATAGGATATTTTAAGAAGTGAACATCTTTATGAGTAGCAGGGTCTGGGGCAAGAATAGGAAAGGTTATTTCACTATATTTTTGACCAGGAACAGGACCTATCACAAGAATATTTTTATTATTGGGGCGATAATTATGAAAAGATAGATTTCCTATCTTTTCTTTCATCTCGGGTGAAATACGATCAGGGGGGGCTAATTCAAACCCCTCCGGTAAAATAAGAACAGCTCCCACATTCAAAGCTCCTTTTTTACCATTAGCTAGAACTTGTTTTAGTTGCATATCATAAGGAATTTTAACAACTGCTTCAAATACCGTATCAGGAAGTACCGCTTGTGGAACCTCAATATCCACGGGCTTATTAGCTAAATGGCAATTGGCACATACAATACGCCCAGTCGCCTCTCGTGGATTTTCATAATTCTGCTGGGCAAAAATCGGATATGCACTTGAAATGGATGCCCAAGTTATTATATATATCATGAGTGAGACAGATATGGAGCGAGTAATCTCTTCCCTTATCCAAGAAAAGGTATTTATAGTTTGCATGGTCCAATCATTTATCCCAAAATTTCTACAATAAAGTTAGGTAGGTTGATAATATACTTCCCTAGCCACAATTCTGCTATTTACATTTACTGAAAAAATAAAATTTTTTTGTTGAAATATACAAGGAATCCCTCATGGGTAAAAAGAGTAAAGTAAATACGACTTTTATTTGGTTATGATGTATAAGGTAAGAAAGATTAGAATTGTATCGGTGAATCATTTTTTAGTCATTTATTGCATGATAAATCACTACAAGTGACGGAGATACACGATTTAAATAACGAAAGATCCAATATTTAAAAATTGTATCAAGAATGACTGGAAAGGTAGAAACTAGACCAGATAAAATTTGCTCATAATGAGCAAACCCCAAATCTTTGTAAATATAACCAATCATTAGTTCCCAACCGTGAGGCGAATGGAATCCGATACATAAATCAGTTAATAAAAGAATCGAAAAAGCTTTAATTGTATCACTTAAATTATATAGGAATTCCTGAACCCAAGAATTCAGAATAAAAAGCTTTTCCTTACCCCAAAAGGAATAACCACTTAGAATAACGAAAGATATTAGATTTGTCGAGAAGTGCAAGATTGTATGGATACGATACTCATTGTGTATCTTGATGAATTGGATCGTTTCTTTGTGGATTCCTAGACGAAATTGTTGTAAATTGGTTTCTGGGTATTCCTTTATCATTTCATCCAGCTGGAATAGTTCCTCTAATTGTATGAATTTTTCTAGAACACTTTTTTCTTGAATATAATTCAAAAAGGTTTCGCATTGTCTAGTATTCCACCAATTAGTAATCCAAGTTTTCAAACTTTTATTACAGCAGAGAGAGATCAACCAGGGCAAAAAGACTATAGATGTAAAATAAAAAAAAGGAATGAATGCTTGATTTTTTGCCATTTTGAATCTGTGAATTGTTAATGAACCTACCTCATTTGTTGATTCTATTAGATCTAATATTTCTGTCGAGCAAAAGTTTCTATTATAATTCGAATAGAATGTATTCAGCCTATGAATCCATTTTCTCTTTTTTTTTTTATTCAATACTTAGTCTTTGCTTTGAATCTAGAAAGAATACAGAAATAGACTCAGAATACACTTCCAATTTGATTGAATTAAGAAAAAAATTTGGTTTCTAGGATGTTATTCCCCCTTTTTCGATCAATACTAAAAGAACTTTTTCAAATTTCTAGACGAAGAAACTCCTTTTCTATCAAATATATATAAAACGAGCCTAAAAGAATAGATGAATGTTCAATCGAAAAAATAAAGAAATTCTTTCGTTTTTTCTTCCTACTGCTAAAGTATTTAGTCTTTAAAAATTAATTCATTTCAAAATACTTCAATTGGTACACGCAAGAAGTAAGCCAATTCAGCGGCTTTTTGCTCAATTTCTCGTGTAGTAAAATTCTCATCAGTACGAATTAAAGGAATAGCCCCTTGACCTCTAATTTCCATATAAAGGACACGCCGAGCAGAAACACCCTCTTTAACTTCTATTCTGATGGACTGAATATCTTTCATAAGGAATCGTAAAAAGATGCGACGACTTTTTCCAGGAAATCCCCAACGAAAAATACGAACTATTCCTTCTTTTCGGTCGAAAAGATCATAACCACTACCCACATTCCACAAAATAGTGCACCATAAATAGCAACTAATAAAAAGACCCGAGATCCCATAGAAAGACATCACAATCCCTTGCGGAAAAAAGAGGATTTGCTGAGACGGAAATAACGATATAAAATTTCTACCAAGATAACTGGAAGTTCCAACCAATAAGAAGCCTAATGAACCTAAAAATAGTATAAAGGCCCAGAAGAAATTACTTGTTTTTAGAGATCCCGTTATAAATTCTATCCACATAGATTCTGATCGCCAACTCATATATATATTAGATCCAGTTATACAATTTTTTGGAATTGAGAAAATATGACTTTCCTTTTTTTCAAGTGACTCTCATCAACTTTTTTGTTGTGAACCTTTACCTTAGGAGTAATTCATATAATTGTTTATATCTAAAATAATAACATCTATATAGATACAAATAAATACATTTACTTTAATTTCATACATCGGCCCGATGATGGTACATTTTTCAAAAGAGCGCAATTTTATTTACCCATATAATACGTTTACACATGCATAAGAGCTTTTTTATTTATGTTTGTAGGAATCTACGTGTTATATAATATTCTACCAAATGGGTCTTATCGAATCAAAGTTAAAAAAAAAAAAGGAGTGATACGATTAGGTCTCATCCGATCTAAAAAATCTTATTTTTTTGAATATGAAGAAATAAAGAAGCCATTGCAAGTGCCGGAAAGACTAGGCCTACTAAAGGCACAAAAATAGAGGGTAAGTTGTTGAAAGTTGTCATAAAATGGGTACCTCAATTTAATATTTGTACCTGTTATTGTTATATTCTGAATTCTAAAGATATCTTAGAATATTTTGTATTTTTATTATTTCTATTATATATATTATATAATTATACTAAGTATCTTTAAGTAAATATATATATCTAAAACTAATATACAACCTAATAGAAATATATAGAATAGAACCTAATAGAAATATAATAAAAAATAGGTACAAGAAAGGCCAAACTAAATAAATGGACTTATTCATCTTTCAAAATAAAATAGATGTATCATAATTCCCTTGTTAGATTTATGATTCTTTTTGTCTTCTAATAGTCATTAATAAAGAAAAATTTTTATTCCATTACAAATTTATACAAAATTGAATTGATTAGAATCTGATCCAACAACAGGGAGTTTTCGGGAAATGCAAAAAGATGGAAGACTTTCTTCTGTATATATCTCTATTTGAGATCTCTATACATATGCAAGCAATAGAGGAAAATGAACTTTGTTTTATTTGTATAGTCGAATTTTACCTTCCCGAAAGCAAAAATTCACCTTTTATCTTGTTGATAGAGGTTTACTGAGTAGTAAACAAGAATAAAAAAAAAATGATTCTAAATAAAAATGCATTTTTCAGGGTTTTCGTTTAATTCTGATAAACTAACTGTTATATTTGATTTAATTTTTGTTCAAAGGAAAAAAAGCATGGAGCTGAAATAACTCACTCAGAACACCTTTTAAAGCATTACGTGGTACAATTGCATCCAACAAGCCCTTATCAAATAAAAATTCAGCCACTTGTGAGCCGTCAGGTACTTCTTTTTTCAATGTTTGTTCAATTACTCTTTTACCCGCAAATGCAATATAGGCATAGGGTTCGGCAATAATTATATCCCCCAACATACCAAAACTAGCTGTCACCCCACCGGTAGTAGGAGATGTAAGAATTGATATATAGAATAACTTTTTAATTAATTGATA